GAAGCCAGAATGGATTTTCCTTGATATCTAACATAATGCATGAGAGGATCCTTTAACAGCCATAGGATGTCCTGAAAATAAGTATTATCAAAGACTTCTACAAGATATTCCATTTTTCGATAGAAATATATTCGCTCAAGAAGGACTCCAGACGATGTTGATCGTAAATGAGAAGATTGGTTCCGTAGAAAAAGGAAGATAGATTCGTATTCACATATATATAAATTATATAGGAACAAGAATAATCTTGGATTACTTTTTAAAAAAATGTAAATATATTTTTTTTTAGTAATAAGACTATTCCAATACTCGTAGAGAAAGGACCGTAATAAATGCAAAGAGGTGGCATCTTTCACCCAGTAGCGAATGGTTTGAATCAAGATTTCCAGATGGATGGGGTAGGGTATTAGTACATCTGACACATAATTTAAATGTGAAAATTTGTCCTCTAAAAAAGGAAATATTGAATGAATTGATCGTAAATTATGAGATTTTACTATTTCTTTCTCTTCTAAAGAAGATACTAATCTTAGGGAAAATGGAATTTCCACAATGACTGCAAATCCTTCCGATACCATTTGAGAATACAAATTTTTATTGTGCCCAAAAAATGGATTTTGTTTAGAATCATTAGCAAAAATGATCAAATGATTCTGTTGATACATTCGAGTAATTAAACGTTTTACAATTAGTAAACTAGATTTATTGTCATAACATAAATTTTCGAAAAAAATGGATCTATTTAAACCATGATCATGAGCAAGTGCATAAATATACTCCCGAAAGATAAGTGGGTATAGGAAGTTATGTTGCCAAGATCTATCTAGATCTAAATGTCCTTGAAATTCCTTCATTTCAAATTGCATTTTCAATTAAATTTGAATTGAACCGTAGGGTATTTTTGGGGTTATCAAATGATACATAGTGCGATACAGTCAAAACAAGGCATTATAGTAAGAAAAGATACCTCGGAGGTAAGCAGACTCGTCAATGGACTCTCTATACTATCGTTTTCCTTCTAAATGTTTTATATTTGTTATAGGATAACAAGATGGTTAGAAATCCTTTATTTTTTTCAACCCAATCGCTCTTTTGATTTTGGAAAAATAAAAAATATTTTTATCAATATACTGCTTCTTCTACACATTCATTTCCTACCCATAATGAGGGATAGTTAATAATTAGGACTCGTTTTTAAAATCGATAATCCACTCATGGAAAAAGCTTTTCCCGCGCAGGCACTAATATATTTTTAACCTTTAATTAGATCGGGTAATCATTCAAATTCTGAACAGAAGCTCGTTGCCTTTTATTTATCTATAATTGGATTGGGCCATAGGACTCTATCCATTTATTCACTCGACCCAATTTTGAATTCATTTTGTTCCGCGCCAAGAATTTAAACAAGGTTTTTTATTGATTCAATAAGCATGAATATTCTCAGAATTCTCCATTGATACGACATGCTGTTTTTTCCATTCATTCCTTTCAGGATCAGTCGTGGTCTTACAAACCCTACCGATGGTATGGACGAATTAGTTGCTTCATACAAATGTGTAAAAGATGTTAGTCGCACTTAAAAGCCGAGTACTCTACCATTGAGTTAGCAACCCCTCCCCCCCCCAAAAAAAATGAGAATGTGTAGATACAATCGGAATCAAAAAAACTTATTGTATTACCCACAAAGAACTTCTTGTGTTACAAGAAATCCAACAACCTCTTCATTCATTCATTTGGATGAAGTAAGGTAAAAAACCAAACCTACGGAACGTAGATAAATAGATCCAGTTATCTACAACCTAATTATATTTGATCGATACGCTGTTGTCAATATAAATTAGAATATAATATTGAGAACAGAATACAATAGAAAAAAAACAAAGGACAAAAGAATATATATTTAGATATATATCTATATATTATTATTTTTTTAGATTGATATATTAAATAAAAAAAAAATAAGGACTTGTGTTGGATTGGCACTACATAGATAATACACATAGGTACAAAAAGGTATAGGTGAAAGACTCAATTAAGGAAGAAAAAACACAGGTTTATTTAATCAGATATTCATTAATAGTAAATAAAATAAGCAAGATTAATCCCTTGTTTGCTATTTTTTAATAAAGTTCCAATGAAACCCACGCATTGAAGGTAATGTAAAATGAGATATTTCTCGATACAATTACTTCATTTATTCATTTGATATCTTATCTTTTCCATCCCTCTTATATCAATAAAATATATCTATAAAATAGAATACCGTGTTCTAGAACACGGTATTCTATGGTAGAAATAAGAAAAAAGTATGAATAAAACAAGAGAGGGGGGAAATCGTAGAGAAAAGGTTATACAAAGCTATATGGAAGCCACCCATACCCTCCGTTTTTTTTATTTCATTAATTGAATTTCATTTGATTAAAGCGAAGTTCTGTAAAAACTCCCATCCTTTTTGAAATATCATGAACAGTTCCTGTAGGTTGAGCACCTTTTTCAAGGAAATATCGAATAGCAGGAATATTAAAATGGGTTTTCTTATTTATCGGATCATAAAAACCCACTTTCCGAAGATCTCTTCCTTCTCTTCGGGATCGAACATCAATTGCAACAATTCGATAAACAGCTCATTGGGATAGATGTAAATGAAAAATACCCCCCCTAGAAACGTATAAGAAGTTTTTTCCTCGTACGGCTCGAGAAAAAATGATTATAAGTTATGTCTATATATAGAATTCTAATGTCAAATGGATCCATAAAATCATCAAATAAATTAGACTATTATTTAAGTGTTTTTTTTCTTCTTTTCTTTCCCGAAAAAAAAAAGATCATTTGTACTCTCATAACTCAAGTTGGATAACTCTCAAATAGCTCAAAGAAAAACCCTCAGGCATCTCATTTATTGAGTGGTCTCTAACCCCTGTTTGTCTCATTTAAAATCTAGTTTTATTCTTTATTCTGATCTAATTTTTGAGACAATTTAAAACGGTATTTCCTTGTTCCAGGATCTTTATCTTTGTTTTGAATCATTGGGTTTAGACATTACTTCGGTGATCATTAATCGTTTCAAAATGGCAGCAACATACCCCCTTTTTGCGATTTCTTTCTATCAAAGAATCATACGAATGATTGATTCCCGTGCGATACACTTTTGATCGAAAACATTTTCACAATTCCAACAAATTTTCCTTTTGGATTTGAAACTTGCTCGAATTTAATCCTTTCCGTTTCTATAGCGAAAATATACTTACGAAGTTTTTCCCACTTATTGATTGACACTAACCCTAGATCCTTGCTCCTGAAAAATTAATAAATACTTTCCACTCGAGCTCCATCATGTACTATTTACATTACAATCCAACAAAAAGAGGATTCCAATGGAAGAGAACAAACGATGTCGAGCCAAGAGCACCTACATTTCGATATAATAAAAAAATAGTGGATGTAAAAATCCACAGCCGATCATGTCCTTCAAGTCGCACGTTGCTTTCTTCCACATCGTTTCAAACGAAGTTTTACCATAACATTCCTATAGTTTGGAACTGATATGTAATTGATTCAATTAGAGAATCATGAATAGTCATTGGTTTGGTTGGTACATAGTCATTTTGACCCTTTCCTTATATATGAATAAGAAATAGGGAGTTTCTGAAAAAGTCTAAGCAAGAATTCAATTTAACCCAATATTTTATTGTTTCGTTTATATAAACAACGTTGAAAAGAGCAACACATACATAAAAACATTTCTTCATTTTTGCATAGTTTCTTTGACTTGAGATTCAAAAATTTTTTCCTAAAGTAAAGTGAATAAGATGGATGAATCGCCCTGGTCTGAATTCTTACATAGATTTACAATTATTCATTAGAGCCAATAAAAAGAGGTTCTGAGATTCAAAAAAATATGCATATGTTACATATGTAACTTTATGATTTGTTAATCAGATTTGGACAGACACAGATATTGAAATTGATATCTTCTATTGCTGATTAACTTTTATCTACTCTAATTCCCCAATTCTATAGGAAATTCATATAAATACTAAAAAAAAAAAAAAAGGATTTACAGTCTCCTAGACTATCTTTTTGTATGGATACAAAGCCGAAGGGGCCCAGATTAAGTCATTATTTCTATTTCTTATTTTACCCTATAAAGGTCAGACTCATTGATTGAATTCAATTAGTACCAAAAACCACACGTTTCAAATTTAGAAATCCCCAGAAAATAATCAGGCTACATTATTTAAGGGATAGGGAATAAGAGATAGATAATATAGAGACTTTCAGATTTCGATTTATATAATGGATCATTAAAAATTCAATGAGATAAAGAGCGTAAGGCTTTTCTAAGTAACTAATTTAGTTAGAAATATAAAGGAAATGAGTATACGATGAAAGACCCTTCCTACTTTGTTTTAATTTTAACCTCTTGTGATCTATATTCCCGCCTTACCTGGATCACAAATGAATTAAGTTGCATCTATCTGTTATTTGAACTCGATTCCATTTGTGAAAAAAAATGGATATGATTCAGAGAAGAATCATTAAAAATAATAAAGAAATAATAATAGCATTATTATTCAATAATATACTCTTTTAAAGAAGGTTTTCAAAAAAAAGCCAATCTTTTTTTTTATATAAATTATTTGAATATCATAGGTATACTCTGGGACGGAAGGATTCGAACCTCCGAATAACGGGACCAAAACCCGCTGCTTTACCACTTGGCCACGCCCCATTTTTTATTTCTATTCAATACTAATAAAGACTAATATTGGTATTGGTTGTTCGTCAATTCCAGCCAAAATATCTATCAAATAGATTAGATTGTCGATAGGATTTTGACACGTGTAAATATAGAATGAAACTTAATTTATTGATCATTACATATAATTCAATTAAGATATTATATGAATATATGATTTCTTCTATTCTCTTTTGAGAATTAAAAGATTTTTTTTGATTGGGTGAGTTCAAAGAAGGATTTTTTTTTTCTATTTTCTTCATTTTTCTCTTATATGAATAACATATTAATAACTCAATCAAAATACTATTATCTCCAAGAACAAAATGCTTGTTATGCTTAATATCTTTAGTTTAATTTGTATCTGTCTTAATTCTGCCCTTTATCCGAGTAGTTTTTTCTTCGCCAAATTGCCCGAGGCCTACGCTTTTTTGAATCCAATCGTGGATATTATGCCAGTAATACCCCTTTTCTTTTTTCTCTTAGCCTTTGTTTGGCAAGCTGCGGTAAGTTTTCGATGAGATCTTTAGTACTGTCCTAGAAAAATGCATGATTTTTTCGAGAAAAATAATTCTACCAATTGATAAGATCAGATAAGTCTTACAGTATGGACCCTCGATTAAAACATTGAAATTCTTGGATAGCCATGAGAAATCTGACTCACCCCATTTTGATTTACTCATTTCGATCCCCTTTCATTGAAAGATCCTATTTTAGCTCCCACAATATGTGGGTATGCAAATTTTTTTTGTAATAAAAGACTCGACTCTTATTACAAATACAAATGAATTTCTGAAAGTTTTTTTTTTCTTTTTTTCGAAACCACTTCATTTCTTGGTGTCAAAATAGGATATTTGGTATAAAAATGGAGAATCTATTCTCTTTTTCTTAAAAAACGATTTGGAGATTGTGTAATGCTTACTCTCAAACTCTTTGTTTACACCGTAGTTATATTCTTTGTTTCTCTCTTCATCTTCGGATTCTTATCTAATGATCCAGGACGTAATCCTGGACGTGAAGAATAAAAAAAAACCTTATTTTTTTTTTTATTCTTGCTTGATTTTAAAATGTTCTTCGGATTATATCTATTTCACATCTTTCACTATATAAAAAAAAGGAGTTCTATAAATTAGAATTCGAAAGATAAATAAAATAACAAGTCATCTGATCGAAACGGAAAGAGAGGGATTCGAACCCTCGGTACGAATAACTCGTACAACGGATTAGCAATCCGACGCTTTAGTCCACTCAGCCATCTCTCCCAATTGAAAAAGGATAATTACTATGTTACATTACACAAAAGGTAAAGTTTGAAAAAAGCTCTTTTTTATCTCTCTTTATTTTTATTATTTTATTATATAGATATATACAATTTTTATCAGCAATTCCATTTCAATTTAGATAAAGAGATAAAGAAAGGATTCGAACGAGATATCTCAAATAAAAAAGAAAAAAAAAAAGAATACCTCTTTGATTTCGTCCAAAAAGGCTTTTTTTCTTCCCACGGCCTGGCCTGGTGAGTACCTAGCCGGGCCTTTTTTGTTCCAATAAATTAAACCAACGAATCATAGATAAAATTATGGATTTGATTTGAAAAAAAAAATGCTTTTTTTTGAAAAAAAAAATGGAACTAGAGATTCTTGCACAATGCATTTTTTATAACGCTCTCATTTTCATGATTATTTTCTGATCCTATCTTGAGTAAGCCCGATTCCCTTGTTGGACAAAAGGTCCGTTTATATACAATAATCGCATTGTAGCGGGTATAGTTTAGTGGTAAAAGTGTGATTCGTTCTATGAATCCCTTTTCTAGTTAAGGGATCCTTCGGTTTGATTCATATCATATTCCGATCAAAAAAAAACTTTATTTCTTAAAAGGATTTAATCCTTTACCTCTCAATGAAAGATTCGAGGAAGAATATACATTCTCGTGATTTGTATCCAAAGTCAATTGGAAATTGAAAAAATTGGATTATAGAATTGCGAAACATAATTTTTTTGGAATTGGATCGATACTTCCAATTGAATGAGTATGAGTAAAGAATCCATGGATAAGAATATAAAAGTTTTTTTCTAATCGTAACTAAATCTTCAATCCTGAATTTTTATAGGATGAGATTGAAGCAAAATAGCTATTAAATGAGGACTTTGGTTTACTAGAGACATCGCCATATTGTTTTAGCTCGGTGGAAAAAAAACTTTTCCTAAGGAATCTCGAAAAAAAAAAATAGAGAACGAAGTAACTAGAAAGATTGTTATAATCCACCTCTTCTAGAGGGATCATCTAGAAAGCAAATTGTTTTGAATGCATTTAGATAGAAAAGCTGACATAGATGTTATGGGTCGAATTTCTTTTTTTTTTTTCTATGTCTTATATCTGGGAATTTATTCATCTTCCATAAAGGAGCCGAATGAAATAAAAGCTTCATGTTCGGTTTTGAATTAGAGACGTTCAAAATGATGAATTGACGTCGACTATAACCCCTAGCCTTCCAAGCTAACGATGCGGGTTCGATTCCCGCTACCCGCTCTATACTATATAGAATTTTATATTGAATTATTTAATATTAAATATTCTAATTAATGCATTCAGTCCATAAATTGTTAAAGCTTCCATAAAAGCTAGACTAATCAATAAAGTACCTCGTATTTTTCCCTATTGAATTGAGTACACAATTTTAGGAATTCTCTCACATTTTTTTTTTCGCATTTTTTTATTTTGATATTTTGAACAAAATAAAATAGGAATGAAAAGCGTCCAT